TGATCCGCGGCTGCCAATATATCTCGCGGTAACAAAAATGTATTGTTATGAGGTATATCAAGATTCAGTCTCTGGTTCATATTTAGTCGACCAATCCTTCCTAATTCACATCTTTGTTGAAAAAATTTCTTTTGTAATTCCTTACATAAGGATTCAGAAAATACTGGACCTCCGCCTACACAAGTAAATTGTTGATAAAACTCCAAAATGGCATTTTCCCTTGACCCAATTTTTTTTTTTTCCTTATCGCTCAGGAAAGACAAGAAAATCTCGGGGTAGCACACATTCTCTAGAATTTCTCTTAGATTCAAACCCATAGCTGATGATAGAACTAAAATAGATATTTTCTGTTTCCTACTCACACGAGCCCATATCCTTGCTTTTTTATCAATCTCTAATTCTACTCTTCCCCCCCAATCTGATATTATAGTGCCGGTATAGACCGAAATTCCGTTATGGTTCAATTCTGACCGGTAATAGATACCAGGACTTTGCAATATTTGATTGATCACAATTCTGTATATTCCATTTACTATAGAAGTTCCCAGGGAATTCATTAGAGGAATGTTTCCAATAAAAATTGTTTGTTCTTGCATATCCCTACTGTTTTTCCAAATTAATCCCCCGGATACATATAATTCAGAAGAATATGTAAGTGATTCATATACAGCATCTCTTTCTTTTATCGATGGTTCTACTAATTGATATGTTTCCACAAATAATTGAAATTCAATTTCTTGATCTCTATCTTCAATTTTTGGAAACTTATAAAGTTCTTCTGCTAAGCCCTGATCAATGAACCTACAAAATCCTTCAAATTGTATCTGATTAAATCCAGGTATTGTAGACATTCCCCCATTTCCATCCCCAAGCATTTTAAATTTCCCATTTATTGAAAAAAAAAATCCCATTATTGGATCGTTTTTCATCCAATTATATGGATCGATCAGCACTGATGGAATTGCTATTCTGTTTACAGAATCACATAAAATTTTATCTAACTTCATATATGAATATGGAATGTCTGAAATACGTATGAACGGAGGAATAAAGAGAATTTTGATTTTCTACTCAAATTGGAATTTGCAACAGATACAACTGGAAAAGAATTGAGAAATTCCACTTAACTTAGACTTATGGAATTTTATATAGAATAACAAAAAGTGATTCAATTTCTACTATTATTTATGATATTACATATTCCAATACAAGTGAAATAAATAATTCGGGATTTGATCTCTTCGATGAGATAAAAACCCAATAGTTAGAAACAATATAAAGTTGTTTTTTTAGCACTTAGCTTTTTTCCTTTTTTTCGTGGATTTCCTTGTTCAGTTCAAAAAAAAAAAAAAAGGATTCGCACCGAACAGACGAGATATTTTTTTTTTATCTATTTTTTTTTTATTTTAATAGAGTTTGTTGAAGCGCAGACGAAAGCTTTATTAAGCATACGCGGATAGAACTATAGCTATCTATATATATGTCTTTCCTTTTATTGCGGGTCTATTCTGTACAGCGCATGGCGTGCTCTATCAAAATATCGATTTTCTATAGGAATCATAAACAGATAAGATATCTGATTAGAGGTATACGTGTAATAATTTATGTTCTGGGGTTTACATATACTCATAATTGTTGTTATAATTGAAATGGAGAAGGCTTTTTTTTATTGAAAAGAATCAATACTAGATAGTTAGATATCCATTTTGATTTTCTTATATCATTCGGGAAATACAATTTTAGATTCAAATTTAGATTCAAATTCGAGAATCGTTCATGAATTTTCAGTCAATAGTTAACGGTTCCAATTTGTCCTGAATTTCGGCTTTTGTGACTGAAAATTCACATTTTGTTTTTCCTTTCAATAGAAAGGAGAAAGAATTCAGATAGTGCGTGTTTTGACATTTGACATACTATACAAAATTAATCAAAACAAAATTAATCAAAGAGATAGATCCAATCCAAAAAAGGAAGGATTTCTTTTAGGAAAGGGATTCAGATTAAGAAAAATGGGATTCAAGATACAAGTACAAAAGTACAAAAAAAATACAAAAGTACAAAAAAAATACAAAAGTACAAAAAAAAAGAAGTTTAGTAATAAAAAAAGGGGGGGTATTTTCGTCTATTTTTTATTTCTATTGCCTTGGCGACATGGCCGAGTGGTAAGGCGGGGGACTGCAAATCCTTTTTCCCCAGTTCAAATCCGGGTGTCGCCTGATCAACAAAAGACGCGAAATACCTTATTCTGTTTTGCTGATATATTGTCCCCAATAGAAACAGCGGAGGAAAAAGACTCGTGATATTGATATTTCCAAGAGCACTGCTGCTTATTTTGTTTGCGCTTAATCTTTCCCGATTCTACTAGCAATCATACAAGAACTTCTTATAATTAATTGGTTCTAATTAATTGAATTGGATTTTTTGGATTGTTTCATCAATGGTATTGGACAAAATCTTTTTTTTTTTTTACTCTGCACCAGCGATACTAATATTATTATTAGTGACTAATATTATTATTAGTGACTATTATTAGTGAAAAATAATGGAAAAAAGTGAACAATACTAGCAAAATTTCTTCATATTCATAGAGATAGGGGACATAATTCACATGGATATAGTAAGTCTCGCTTGGGCTGCTTTGATGGTAGTCTTTACATTTTCCCTTTCACTCGTAGTATGGGGAAGAAGTGGACTCTAGGGATACTACTAATTGAGTTGAGAAATGAAACTCTATAAATTCTTTTATAGATCGTTCTGCAAAGACTTTTTAATTTAACTATTTTAAATTGAACTATTTATATTGAAATTGAATTCAATAATTGAATTCAATTTCAAAATTCTATTCGATTCGAGTGGAGTAATTTATTCTATGAATAATATTTGAATAATACTCTTTTAATCATAATCAAATAAATATTTTAATGATTCCAGTGTTCATATTTCAAAAGTAAAAAGAATACAAATGATAGGAAAGTTATTCCAACCGAATTCTTCCTAAATTCTTTATTATGATAAACCGGCTCTTATCAGAGTTATATATGGACAATAAGGAGCAGCGGAACCTTTTTTACTTTTTATTTGTTTGCCTTTTTCCGGTTCAAAGACAAAAGAAAGTAGTTCTTTTTTTAGTTATTTAAAAGTTATTAAATTAAGTGATTTTCTACGGGAAATAAAATAGACATAGTGATTCTCTAACGGGATATTCCGCATACTAAGATATTTTCTTGGAGAAGTCACATATTGCGTACTTAGTACTTAGTTTAGTATTTTTTTTATTATTTTCGTTTTATAAATTCGATTTATGCTATACTTTATTGACTTGACTCATTTCATATTATGATTCAAAGATTTAAAATCGGCGGGGTTTACTAATCCTTTTCTTTTCGTCGAAATCTGAAAAAGTTTTTATAAAACTCCTTTCCTTGGATGTGTTCAATTAATTACTTCTTTGGAATGCTAAAAAAAGATTTCTTGATTTTCTTTTATTTTATTAATACATACCCCAACTATTCTTTTTTTTTTTTTTCTTTTCATTGATTTGATTATTTCAATGGATTCTGGGATTCATATTGAAAATAATCAGAAATCCAGGAATTGGAATCATAAGAGTAAGAGGCGCCTTTCAACTATTCCAGATTAATTGGAACCAACACAAATCAAACATATGAAGAAAAGAAATCAAATTTGAACCTTATGTACATTCCATATAGCTTATGTACATTCCATATAGATAATTAATATCTATTGTCTATATATCTATCTATATATGAATATGAAGATGACATTCTAGATTGATCCATATTAAGCCCAGATCTTTCTACAGTACAACTTTATATACTAGAATAACAAAAATAGATAGTATGGTAGTAAATATATTACTTTCTACCATACTATCGGATCTCATAGAATCCTGCTGATTCTAGTTCGCTCATTTCAGCTAAAACGCAAAATTGGAATTCTTTTCATTTTATTTCGTTAATTCTTGATATTGATAAGAACTAAGAAGTCAAGTTTCATTCAAATTAATCACTTTGACTAACAGTTTTTACATATATTATAAGTAAAAAAGCAGTAGGAACTAGAATGAACAGTGCAGTAGCAATAAATGCGAGAATATTTACTTCCATAATCTCATCGTTTCGTTTTTCTTTACTTCACAATAATTCGGGATTTAATCCCATAAGAGATGAGAAATCTTTCGCCTCTAAATTCAATGGGATGAATTCCATCTCGATGATATCGAATCAGATCAATATCATGAATAACAATATCTGAACTCTCAAATCGATTTATCGTCGAGAATTGAATAGTATAACATAGAAAGATAATTTATTCATACCAAATCCAAAAATGGATTCCTGATCCAATCGAAAATTTCCTTACTTTGTTACTTTATTTATCATTCTTTTCCATTCTTTCTTTTCTATAAAACTATCTCCTTCCTTGTACAATCATCTGACTAAGTATCATCTAATCGTCTTTAAACTTACATAAGTTACAAACAAAACAAAAACAAACCCAAACAAACAATAGAAGCGAAATGGGAAAGGGGGAGTTATGTTCTAAACTCCTTTTTTGAATGATCTAATCTTATTGGATTGGAAAACAAAAAAAAAAGTGTGATAAAGATAAGTCCTAGTACAGTATAAAAAAAATCGAATATTCTACCAAATTCACTTTTTTTTTTAGAGTTTGTTTTTTCTTCGGCATAAACCCTTAAAAAAGATTATCCATTCCCTCTCTCTCTAAGAGAGGCAGAGTCCTTATTTGATTTTTATTTTATTAATATACTCTTTACTTGATTGAATTAGGAATGGGAGCCATATAATATATCAAAACTTCAGTGTACAATTTGAATGAGATAGATTGTTTCAAATAATTGAGGTTACACAAAATCGGAGCGAAAAAAGAAGAGACTTTTCCGATTAAAAGGATTTTATCAAAGAAATTAAAGTCATTTTGTATCGTACAAATAAGAATTCTATTTGTGTATGTGCTACCGGGAAAGATAGGGTACTCGATTCGATTTCATTATACGGATCGGGAGGAATCGAAAAGGCCAAATTCAGTGAGGTCTCTCTTAGAATCCTGAATATGACGCTACCAATAATTGTACTAATCCACATGTGTCTTTATCCATCTCCATCGATACTAGTTGAAGAAATGAAAATGACCATATTTGTATTTGCTTTGATGAAAAACGAAAATAAAGAAAATAAATATATAAATATAAAATCTATAAATATATAAATATAAAATCTATAAATAATATAAAATAATAATAAGGATCCCCTTTGGGAACGAAATTCTGCTATTTGTACCCCTTTTACAGAAAATGAAGAGATGAATTGATGTATTTTTTTTTATTGGATTATTGTTTATTGGATTTGTCGGGACTGACGGGGCTCGAACCCGCAGCTTCCGCCTTGACAGGGCGGTGCTCTGACCAATTGAACTACAATCCCAGGGAAACGAAATACAGCATACATATTCTTCTGATTTCATTCAAACACTTTCTGTTTAGATTTTAAATTGGAATCGCCTCGTTGTAACAGAGTGCGAGTGGTAGGTAATATTGATATCCACGCGCATATATATTTTGCGCATATATATTTTAGTGATACTGGCACAAATTATTAGTTATCTTTTCGTTATTTCAAATAAAAATCTCAAAATCAATTGATAATCAACCTTTCAATGAAAAAAAAAAAAGACTTTTTTTTCTTTCTATTACTTTTTTTTTTCTTAGACTTTCTACTTACAAATCCTGATATGAATCTAGATCGTCAGAAAGATCATAATTTGTGGTAAAAAAAGAAAGCAAATCAAATAAATAACAAGTAGAGCAGAAATTTTTACTTCTTTTTTTTTTATCAGACATTTCGAAAGAACAAAGGGGTTATATCATTTCATGGTGGATCAGTGAATTATTGGGCCGAGCTGGATTTGAACCAGCGTAGGCATATTGCCAACGAATTTACAGTCCGTCCCCATTAACCGCTCGGGCATCGACCCAGGAAGAAAAAATTACAGACTTCTTAAGAATCCCCCATCAACTTCCTTTCGTAATACCCTACCCCCAGGGGAAGTCGAATCCCCGCTGCCTCCTTGAAAGAGAGATGTCCTGAACCACTAGACGATGGGGGCACATTTGCCCGATCGTCAGCATATTATACTCATAGTATGAACAGTTTTTTGAAATTGTCAATAGAATGAATTTCATTAGATTTTTCTATATTATTTAGATTTTTCTATATTATTATATTCTAATAATATAGATAATATAGAAAAAAAAATATAAAAAATTATATAGAATCTATTTACTTTACATAGATTTGATGTAGAATCTATTTCTCTAGATATGGATTATCCGCATGCTGGCTCATTTCGGAATTGAATCAAATGGGCCCTTTTAACTCAGTGGTAGAGTAACGCCATGGTAAGGCGTAAGTCATCGGTTCAAATCCGATAAGGGGCTTTGTCCTTTTTTCATAAAACTCCCGCGGGAGTATTTCTATTTGAAGGGAGATTCCATTTGAAGGGGGAATAGAGATATTGTTAATATTTGCAATAAATAAGGTAAGAAACTCTATATTTCTAATAAATAGAATAAATAGAATTCTTCTAAATTCTAAATTAAATTAGAAGGTTAACATTATAATGATTTATACTCGAATTTAGAGTATACTAATATAGTAATTATAGTTATAAAATTGAACATTTGTTTATTATATTAAAATGAATAATGATAAGTTGGCTCTTAAATCGTCAAACTTTCCTATTTTATAGGAGTCCAATCAAATCAATTGTAAAGATTAGATTAGAAATCAACAAAAGAAAAAGTAAGTGGACCTAACCCATTGAATCATGACTATATCCACTATTCTGATAGTCAAATTCGATATAGATGAAATTGGAACAGTAGATCCGCTTTTTTCTTTCATTTTCATATTTCTTTGGACTCCGAAAAAAAAAATCTGTCGATATTTCTGATTCAATCTTTTTGTTCCTAGTTATCTAGTTATTCTATAGGAATAAATTACTATTTCCTTCCTCCATTCCACAGAAAAGTTTATTCGAAGTCACAACATAAAACATAATAAAACATATTAAGGGAATTAAAAATATCTTTCTTTGATTCCAGAACACAATTTATATTGATATTTATATCTATATAATATATAAGATTAATAGGTGCGATAAAAAGACTTTCGTTTCATTTCAAATTTCCTATTATTTATTTAATATTGTATTGAATTTAATAATAGAAAAATTCATTCTCCTTTTTCTTTTCTGACAGATAACAGATATAAAATAAAGTAAATAGAAAAAAAGGTTCGAAGTGTCTTTCGCGCTTTGACCTGTGAAAGGGCGTATTCTGGGGTTTTATCTTCATCTGAAGAAAAAAGAAATATAAGAAAGACGACATTAAAATGAAAGAATACTAAAATGAAAGAATAAAGTATAAAATAAGAAAAGTATATGATATGGTAGTAGTTT